TAAGTCCCTCCCTACAAGTCATGAATTTAGAATTCTTGCAATAAAACAAAACAACAAGGTCTACTCGACATAAATTAGGAATAGATTTAATTAACCTTTTTCACAGGAATCTTTCAAAAAATTATCAACTAATCAGAATGATTCTTTATTAGACCATGATATTTGATTCGCCAAATACATCATTATTGTATATTCTTTCATATGTATAGCGCAACCTAATACTTGTTTTTCAAGTTTTGAATCTTTAACTTTTTCAAATTGAAATAGTTAATATTAAAATAATAATAAAATCACTCTTGACAGTAATATATGTTGTATATGTAAATCCTAGATATGACAATATGCGGAATTCATCCATGAAAATGAAAAACAAGGGGGGTTCAGAAAGGGATGAATAGATGGGACGCATAACCGGATATGCTAAAATGAAAAAAAAAAGGCTAATGAGATCGAAATAATGAATCATCAATAGAGTTCTGTTTGGAATTCGCTAGATAAAAAAAAGTCTTGCCTATTTATTCTATTAGGATAAAGAAATCAAAGACTTTCCGCAAAAATTTTTTTTTATTCATATATTTTTTATTTTCAAACTAGGTTTCGGTTAGTTGAGCTTGAACATGACTATTCCTTCATTGAAATTGAATAAGTAAAAAATTTAATTGCACATTCGCTTGGGTGGTACCAACGAAATCGAGTGCTTACTCCCGTTTTTTTTGAATTAACCGATGAATTTGCTATCGAAGATTTTTTCTGTATTCGAAAAATTGCGCAACAAAATTTAACATATTTTTTTATTATGAGAATAAATTTTACTACTTCGGATCCAGAGGTTTCGATACGTGAAAAAAAAAATCTGGGACGTATCACCCAAATAATTGGTCCGGTACTGGATGTAGCCTTTCCCCCAGGTAAGATGCCTAATATTTACAATGCTCTGGTGGTTAAGGGTCGAGATACTCTTGGTCAAGAAATTAATGTGACTTGTGAAGTACAGCAATTATTAGGAAATAATCGAGTTAGAGCTGTAGCTATGAGTGCGACAGAGGGTTTAAAGAGAGGAATGGACGTGGTTGATATGGGAAATCCTCTAAGTGTTCCAGTCGGCGGAGCGACTCTAGGACGAATTTTCAACGTGCTTGGGGAACCTGTTGATAATTTAGGTCCTGTCGATACTCGCACAACATCTCCTATCCATAAATCCGCGCCTGCTTTTATACAATTAGATACAAAATTATCTATTTTTGAAACAGGAATTAAAGTAGTAGATCTTTTGGCCCCTTATCGTCGTGGGGGAAAAATCGGACTATTCGGTGGGGCTGGCGTGGGTAAAACAGTACTAATTATGGAATTGATCAACAACATTGCCAAAGCTCATGGTGGTGTATCCGTATTTGGTGGAGTAGGCGAACGGACTCGTGAAGGAAATGATCTTTACATGGAAATGAAAGAATCTGGAGTCATTAATGAACAAAATCTTGCGGAATCAAAAGTGGCCCTAGTCTACGGTCAGATGAATGAACCGCCGGGAGCTCGTATGAGAGTTGGTCTGACTGCCTTAACTATGGCCGAATATTTCCGAGATGTTAATGAGCAAGACGTACTTCTATTTATCGACAATATCTTCCGTTTCGTACAAGCAGGATCCGAGGTATCTGCTTTATTGGGTAGAATGCCTTCTGCTGTGGGTTATCAACCCACCCTTAGTACCGAAATGGGTACTTTACAAGAAAGAATTACTTCTACGAAAAAAGGGTCCATAACCTCTATTCAAGCAGTTTATGTACCTGCAGACGATTTGACTGACCCCGCTCCTGCCACCACATTTGCACATTTAGATGCGACTACCGTACTATCAAGAGGATTAGCTGCCAAAGGTATCTATCCAGCGGTAGATCCTTTAGATTCAACGTCAACTATGCTACAACCTCGAATCGTTGGCAAGGAACATTATGACACTGCGCAACAAGTCAAGCAAACTTTACAACGTTACAAGGAGCTTCAGGACATTATAGCTATCCTGGGGTTGGACGAATTATCCGAAGAGGATCGCTTAACGGTAGCAAGAGCACGAAAAATTGAGCGTTTCTTATCACAACCTTTTTTCGTAGCCGAAGTATTTACAGGTTCTCCGGGAAAATATGTTGGTCTAGCGGAAACAATTCGAGGGTTTAAATTGATCCTTTCCGGAGAATTTGATTCTCTTCCTGAACAGGCCTTTTACTTAGTGGGTAACATCGATGAAGCTACTGCGAAGGCTACAAACTTAGAAATGGAGAGTAAATTGAAGAAATGACCTTAAATCTTTGTGTACTGACTCCGAATCGAATTGTTTGGGATTCAGAAGTCAAAGAAATCATTTTATCGACTAATAGTGGACAAATTGGCGTATTACCAAATCACGCGCCAATTGCTACAGCTGTTGATATAGGTATTTTGAAAATACGCCTTAATAACCAATGGTTAACGATGGCTCTGATGGGCGGTTTTGCTAGAATAGGCAATAATGAAATCACTATTTTAGTAAATGATGCAGCGAAGAATAGTGACATTGATCCACAAGAAGCTCAGCAAACTCTTGAAATAGCAGAAGCTAACTTGAGAAAAGCTGAAGGCAAGAGACAAACAATTGAGGCAAATCTAGCTCTCAGACGAGCTCGGACACGAGTCGAGGCTCTCAATACGATTTAATTTTGTAACTAGCTGACGTGTAAAAAAAAAAAAAAGAATGTATAAAAAAAATCGGATCGAAAAGCGAGAAAAACACTAAAAGAAAAAAAAGCTGGTTACAAAAACTTATTAGACACCATTGATCATGGTGTCTAATAAGTTATACCTACTATTGGATTTGAACCAATGACTCCTGCCGTATGAAAGCAATACTCTAACCACTGAGTTAAGTAGGTTATTTATCATCGTAAAGAGAAGGAAAAGGGATACCTATCACATCGATAGGATTATAAATCCAATATTATTTCTAAGCAATACCAATAAACAACGAAATCAAAGAGATATAATGTTCGATCATGTAATATTAATCTTGACAAGAAATTATCTACATGATAAGATCAAATGTGTATCACAAACACAAGGGCTATAGCTCAGTTAGGTAGAGCACCTCGTTTACACGTGCGCCAAAGTTTTTCAGGGGAGTCCATCACGCAATCAAACTAATTGATTGATCTTATTAATAAATCGATGTCTTACTCCATGACTTTTTTTTTAGGAAAAAAGAGGAGAACAATAGCCTGACATTAGGTCCTATTAAAGTACCCCGTTAAGTAGGGAATGAATAGAACCCATCATTGATTTGAGATATTGATAGGGTCAATACCCAGTCTACTCAATGCTAGGCAGAATGAGTATAAGGAACTCAAAAATGATCTTTTCGTCCTATGAACCTTAAGGTGTATCAAGTTTCATGTTTGATTTTTTAATCAGGATGTTAGAGACTATATTTAACTTAAGTTGATCTAGACCAAAAGCAAACCTACGTCAAGAGAACCCAACCCTTCTTTGAAACACTTTGGTAGTTCTTCTGTATTGTATTAGAATTCAAAAATAATAAATCAGAGTACTTGGAACCATTTCTTATCTTTTTTTTTTTAGAAAAAATATGGTAGACTAAACTGATCTTTCTATCAGTTACTGAAAGAGCCCAATGCAAAAAAAAATGCATGTTGGGTCTTTGAAAGCGTTCGAATCATTTTGATAATAATAAGTTCGAACTCTTTTACCGAGCAGGTCTACGGTTCGAGTCCGTATAGCCCTAACTAAGAAATTGATTCTAATAAATCCCATTAAAATCAAAATAATTGGATAATTTTTTTACTTAATTATTGTATTCTTTATTTATAACTAGTTACTTTCAATTGCTTGGTTCATCAAAAAATTGCCATACCATAAACCATAAGTCCTGGGGATCATTCCGAATAAAACTTAAAACCTAATTTTATTTCAATGGAGCCAATCACTATCTATCTATTGATATATCTAGATAGATGCTTAATTTATAATTTAGAATAAACTTTTTTTCTTCATTAATTTTGATAGTTGTAAGTGGATTTTTTTATATGAATTTTCCTCGTTCATTAACTACAATCAAAAAGTTCATAATCCCCACTCAATCTTGGTTACTTTTTTTCTGACACGGTCTTGTTTAAAAATAAAAAGGGAAATCTAATGAAATTCAACCCAAATTAAATCTATCTAATACTAAGTAAGATGGGTATGGTATGGTAAAGTCTTACCGGATTTTTTGATACGTCATAATTTTAAAAATGAAGATATTTTTCTAAAAAATTTTTGTTAATAAAACAGAAACAAAATTTAATAAATAGAAATCAAAAAAAAAATTACTAGTTATTAAACTAGTTATTAATAATATTAATAATATAATATTAATATGATTAATATAATATTAGAAACTATTAGAAATAGAAACATGGAAATATTAAGTAATTAAGTGTACTGAAAATAAGATTACAATCAATAAATCTTAAAATGAAACGTCTACCACAGCAACCAAACGAAAATAAATGATTCGATTAACCTGAAGTTTTATTTTGACTCAAGAGTTCTATATCCCTTGCCCAATCCACTCCGATTGGAATTTACTAAGCGGGTATTTTTTCCACATTCATAGGAGTTCGTCTATGTTTCTGCTTTATGAATATGATATTTTCTGGGCATTTTTAATAATATCAAGTGCTATTCCTGTTTTGGCCTTTTTTATTTCCGGAGTTTTATCTCCAATTAGGAAGGGGCCAGATAAACTTTCTAGTTATGAATCAGGTATAGAACCCATCGGGGATGCTTGGTTACAATTTAGAATCCGTTATTATATGTTTGCTCTAGTTTTTGTTGTTTTTGATGTTGAAACTGTTTTTCTGTATCCGTGGGCAATGAGTTTCGATGTACTGGGGGTATCCGCTTTTATAGAAGCTTTCATTTTCGTGCTTCTCCTAATTCTTGGTTTAGTTTATGCATGGCGAAAAGGAGCG